ATTTCATAATCCTATAGATATAGAATACTAATAGAAATGAATGAATTTTATTATCTTCATTTAATTTAAGGATAATTTCCATTTACCCACTTCCAACGTATCATAACATAACCAATCATTCATTATTGACCAGATCGTTGCTGAAAAGAATATCCAAATACCAAATCCTATTTCTATGTAACTTCTGCAAAGTAGAAGAAGCTTTTGGAAAAATCAAAGAAAGAATCTCTTCTTCCTCTGTAAAGAATTCTTCCAATAATTCTTCTGAACCTAATCTTTTCAAAAAAGCGCGTACAGTACTTTTGTGTTTACAAGCCAAAGTTTTAATACAAGAAAGCCGAAGTATATATTTTATTCGATACAAACTTTTTTTTTTTGAGGATCCACTGTAATAATGAGAAAGATTTCTGCATATTCGCAAAAATCGCTCAATAATCTCAAAATCGGATGAATCGGCCCAGACCGGCTTACTAATGGGATGCCCTAATACATTACAAAATTTCGCTTTAGCCAATGATCTAATTAGAGGAATAATTGGAACTATTATATCAAGCTTTTTGATAACAATTTCGATTAGAAATGTATTTTGCAGCATTTGACTCCGTACCACTGAACGATTTAGCCGCACATTCGAAAAATAGCCTAAAAAGTGAAATGAATGTTCGGATAATTGGTTTATATGGATCGTTCCTGGTTGAGACCAAACATCAAAAAAACATTGCCATAAATGGATAAAATAGTGTTTCCATTTATTCATCAAAAGAGGCGCATTCCTTGAAGCCAGAATGGCTTTTCCTTGATATCTAACATAATGAATGAAAGGATCCTTGAATAAAGTTAAGGTAGGTGAATAATCCTTAGCAAAAACATCTACAAGATGTTCTCTTTTTGCATAAAAAAAAATTCGCTCAAAAAAAACGCTAAAAGATTTTAATCGTAAATGAGAGGATTTGTTACGTAGAAAAAGGAAGATAGATTCATATTCACATACATAAAAATTATAGAGGAACAAGAATAATCTTGGATTACTTTTTGAAAAAGTAGAAATCGATTTTTTTGGAGTAATAAGACTATTCCAATTACAAAAATTATAAAGAAACAATCGTAATAAATGAAAAAAAGGGGCATCTTTCACCCAGTATCGAAGGATTTGAACTAAGATTTCCAAATGGATAGGATAGGGTATTCGTATATCTGACACATAATTTAAATATGTAAATTTATCCTCCAAAAAGGGAAAAATGGAATGAATTGATCGCAAATTATTATAAGATTTTACGATTTCTGCCTCCTCTAAGGAAGAGCTAAATTGTAGGAAAAATGGAATTTCCACTACGACGGCAAAACCGTCTGATATTAGTTGAGAATAAATATTCTTATTATACCCCGAAAATGGATTTTTGTTAGAATCATTAGCAGAAATGATCAAATGATTCTGTTGATACATTCGAGTAATTAAACGTTTTACAATTAGTAAACTAAATTTATTGTCATAACCTACATTTTCCACAAAAATGGATCTATTAAAATTATGACTATAAGCAATTCCATAAATATATTCCCGAAAAATAAGTGGGTATAGGAAGTCCTGCTGGCGAGATCTATCTCGTTCTAAATATACTTGATATTCCTTCATTTTAGAAATTATATTTGGTCAAAGGATCATAGATTCATTGGATTATCAAATGATACATAGTGCGATACAGTCAAAACAGGTTATCTATTCTAATTCAAATAAAAAACGAATATGAATAGATACCTAGAAAACAAGTAAAACCCATCAATGGACTATCTCTCCTCGCTTAATTGTTCTAGGACAACAAGCTAGTTAGAAATCCTTTATTTTTTTGCCCAATCGCTCTTTTGATTTTGGAAAAAAATCTCTTTATCAATATACTCCTTCTTCTACACATTTATCGCTACCCCATAACATAATGAAGAATAGCTAATAGTTAGGACTTATAACAAAAATCCATAATCCATTCGTGGGAAAAACTTTTTCCACAGCAAGCACTAATCTCTTTTTAACGTAAAATTAGATGGGTTAATCATTCAAATTTAAAATGAAAGCTCGTTGCTTTTTGTTTCCCTATAATTGGAACAGCCAAGTTCTATCCCTTTATTAATTCAACCCAACGGAATTCATTTGTTCCGAGCCAAGAATTCAAACAAAAATTTGGACCGGGTCCAATATGAATGAAATATTTTTTGAATTCGCCATTGATACGACATGCTGCTTTTTCCATTCATTCCTTTCTGGATCAGTCGTGGTCTTACAAACCCTACCGATGGTATGGATGAACCAATTAGTTCATAGAAATGTGTAAAAAATGGAGTCGCACTTAAAAGCCGAGTACTCTACCATTGAGTTAGCAACCCTAAAAAATGTGTATATCCAATCGCAATAAATAAAAAAAAAGAAAATCAAAAATGATAGACTACTTCCTTGTCTGCTACTAGGTTATATATTCTTTTATACATTATTTTATTTAATATTTCT